CACAAAAACTTTTTTTATTATGGATCTACTACCAGAAATTCAATGCGTAATCTCAGCATTCAATGTGTATTCCTAAATAATCTAATTTTTCAATTATTCAACCATTTCATTTTACCAAGTTCAACGTTAGCCAGATTAGTCAACATTTATATGTTTCGATGCAACAACAAGATGTTATTTGTAACAAGTAGTTTTGTTGGTTGGTTAATTGGTCACATTTTATTCATGAAATGGGTTGGCTTGGTATTATTCTGGATACGGCAAAATCATTCGATTCGATCTAATAATAAGTACCTTGTGTCAGAATTGAGAAATTCTATGGCTCGAATCTTTAGTATTCTCTTATTTATCACCTGTGTCTACTATTTAGGCAGAATGCCGTCGCCTATTGTCACTAAGAAACTGAAAGAAACGGAAGAAAGGGGAGAAAGAAAAGAAGAAAACGATGTGTGAGTAGGAAAATACGAAGAACACGAACTGCGAATGGAAATACGGAAATCTTAGGGAGAATTCAATAAAAACTACAATATAGCTTCAAAAGAAAATTTCCACACACACAAGTATCTAAACCATCATAGCATAAATTTCACATGAAAATCTAAGGGAAAGACTAAATGGAAAAAGGGAAACAAAGTAATGAAACAACTTACGAAGAAGACAAAGATAGCCCAGACTACGAGGATTTTTATCTTCTTCGTAAGTTGTTTCTAAAAACACGAAAAAAATTCTTTTTGGTATAAAAAAAATATTGTAACTTTTCTTTTCGATTATAAACGATGGAATCGACCATATAGATATATAAAAAATGATCGATTTGAAAATGCTATACGGAATGAAATGTCACAATATTTTTTTTATATCTATCTTCTTTTGAACAACAGACCACCTCTTATCAAGATAATTTGGAATTGGTAAAACTTAACTTAAAAAAAGAAGAGAAAAATGAAAAAAAAGATTGATACATAAGATAAATACAAGAATAGATAAGAAGAGACTCGTCCACCTCCCATATATTTAACCCCTTCCCCTATAAAGAAACTGGTAACGCCGACCCCGTTTGTAATTCCATCAATTATATGTCTATCAAAAAACTGAATTCGTGCAGCTAATCCTCTTATACCTACAGTAAAAATCCTAGTATAAAAAATATCTATGTAACCACGATTATATGACCAATTGTATATCACATTTTCCACTTGGTCCAAGAGAATTCTCTTGGGGCCCCCCTTTACAAACAAATTGACTAAGTCCAAATTCGGTAGAGATGAATAAACAGATCCATATAAAATAGATGCTATAAATAATCCAAAAAGAGCTATACTGACCGAAAAAACTGCATTTTTCAAAAAATCATACCAATCTGAGGAACCATTCAAATTTGGATGGAAAAAGTTTGTGGACGGAGTTAACCATTTCGATAATAGATCAAAATCTATTACTCCTTGATCAAAATGAATTCCGATTGATCCAACGAATAAAGTAAATAGTACCAATACAAGCAGAGGAAATAACATAGTATTGTCCGACTCATGAGGATAGGTGTAAGTATATTTATTTCTAAAGTGAGTACTAAAGTATCGTATTCTATTTCTTCCATTATCATCAATTTGATATGTATCCTTTGAAAAAAAGGAGACCTTATTATTCATTGTTGATAAAAGTAAATTTCTATTGACTGCTTTTGGCACTTTTTTTCCCCATAAAGATATTGAATAGAAAGAACTATTTTTAGTGCTACTGTAATTTTGAAAATGAATGCGCAAATGTCCATCAAAGGTAAGTAAATACATCCGAAACATATAAAATGCGGTTAATCCCGCCGTAAAGGAAGCTATTATTGCGAAAGTTGGTGAATACAACCAACTATCGTTAAGAATTTCATCTTTGGACCAAAAACAAGCAAGAGGCGGAATACCACAAAGGGAGAGTGTACCTAAGAAAAAGGTAATTCTTGTAATTGGAACATATTTTGTTAAACCGCCCATAAGAACCATATTTTGACTTTTATCTGGTGAATATCCAACAATGGGTTCCATTGAATGAATAATTGATCCGGATCCCAAAAACAATAAAGCTTTCGAATAGGCATGAGTGATCAAATGGAATAAAGCGGCTCGATAAGAACCTATACCCAGAGCTAACATAATATAACCCAATTGAGACATTGTCGAGTAAGCTAAACTTCTTTTAATGTCTCTTTGAGCAAGAGCCAAAGTAGCTCCTAATAGTACTGTTATTACGCCTATTGAAGAAATGATATTCATTATGGAAGGTATAACTATGAAAAGAGGAAGAAGCCGAGCTACAAGAAAAATTCCCGCTGCTACCATAGTAGCAGCATGTATAAGAGCAGAAATGGGAGTGGGTCCTTCCATAGCATCAGGTAACCATATGTGAAGGGGGAATTGTGCGGATTTAGCAACTGCACCAACGAATAAAAAAAAAGCACACAGAGTAGCAAATAAGGAATTTACTTCATTATGATGAACCAAGTTATTAACTATTTCGAACAAATCCCGAAATTCTAAACTACCAGTTATCCAATAAAGTCCTAAAATTCCTAATAATAAACCAAAATCCCCTATACGATTGGTTACAAAAGCTTTTTGGCAAGCACTTGCCGCACTCGGTCGTGTGAACCAAAAACCTATTAATAAATAGGAACACATTCCTACAAGTTCCCAAAAAATATAAATTTGTATCAAATTGGAACTAGTAACTAATCCTAACATAGAACTATTGAAAAAACTCATATAGGCAAAAAATCTCAAATATCCTTGATCGTGAGACATATAATTGTCACTATAAATAAGAACCATAATTCCAACAGTAGTAATTAATATTGACATAATAGAAGTAAGTGGATCGATCAAGTGTCCGAACTCTAAAGAAAAATCATTATTGACGGTCCAAGACCATAGATATTGATAGATAAAATTTCCATTTATTTGCTGAATAGATAGATTGGCCGAAAATGCCATAGCTATACTTAGCATCAAAACACTCGGAAAAGCCCACATACGACGAATATTTTTTGTTGCTGTCGGAATAAGCAGAAGTCCAAATCCTATTAACATAGTAACTGGAAATGGAAGAAAGGGTATTATCCATGCATATTTATATGTATGTTCCATAAAAAAAACAAATTTTCATTTTTTTTCTTATAATTTAATTGTTTCCGATTCATCAATTCTTATCGCTTTCGAAAGGAACAATAAAAAAATCAACAAAAAAAGATATGAAAAACTCAACTATTTTTATTTTTCATTATTCTGACTTTTCTCAGATATTGGAAATATTCAAAAGTTCCAATTCAAATGATATGACCAAATAGCTAGAGAAAAGTCAGAATACTTATATATGTGACATGCATGTCATACATATATTTATATAAATATATAAGTTACTCATTTTTATTGTATGTTCTGAAAAAACTATTATCGACGAAATTAAGTTAAGTATAGAAAATGACTAAAAAGAACGATCTATTTTGAGCAATACATGTCTTTCACATACAACAATAAAAATGAGTAACTCTTTTTTTTTGAATGGCAGTTCCAAAAAAACGTACTTCTATATCAAAAAAACGTATTCGTAGAAATATTTGGAAGAAAAAAGGATATTTAGCTGCAATAAAAGCTTTTTCTTTAGCAAAGTCAGTTTCTACTGGAGATTCAAAAAGTTTTTTTGTGCGACAAACAAATAAGAAAATCTTGGAATAATCGGAATTTCCATGGCTAGAAGAATTTCCAATTTTGGAATATGAATAATTCCCTTTAACTAAATGTATTGATGTATTGAACTCAATACAATATTAGTTAGAACTAGCTGCTATGATATGTAGAATAAGAATTTCTCTATCTGTCGGTTCTAAGTATCATTATTTTTTTTTCATTCTAGTTTTTATTAGAATCTATTTATTAATTCGTGAGATGTTTTTTTCCTATTCTTTTTATTTTAGCAGCGGTTCTATCTATTTCATTCTATTTTTCCGTTGTGAAAAGAAAATTGTGATGGATGCGGAAACTCTTTTGTTTTATTGTTTGCTGAGTAGTGTATTGGCGGTCGACCGACCCGGTCGACTGCCACACGGGTCTGGGCTAGTCAATTCATGTTGAATCGTCTAGATCTAGATTCAAGGATTCAAAATAAATAAAAAATATAAAAAGAGGACAATTCACAATTCTTAGTTTCTGTTTCGACTGAAAACCAAATTTGTATTTCAAGTTACAAGTGTTCCGGGAGAACTTAATATACAGATAGTACGTAAAAGTGGATTCTTAAAACGGAACCTACGATGATACTAACCTAAGTCAAAATTATTGAAAATTCAAAGATGAATTTAAAAGAGCTCTTATTTATCAGTTCTAATATTTCCTAAACTATATTGAATCCTTGAATCTAGATCTAGACGATTCAACATGAATTGACTATTATTATTTCAAGTAAGCCGCTATGGTGAAATCGGTAGACACGCTGCTCTTAGGAAGCAGTGCTAGAGCATCTCGGTTCGAGTCCGAGTGGCGGCATACTGTAAAAAAGATACAATGGATCCTATAATGTATTTAATTCCCGATTTCCATTCTGTAATGGGACCTTTTTTATGTATGATATTTGTGACTTTAGAACATATATTAACTCATCTCTCTTTTTCGATCATTTCAATTGTGATTACGATTCATTTGATGACCCTATTAGTACACGAAATCATAGGGTTGCGTGATTCGTCGGAAAAAGGAATGATAGTTACTTTTTTTTCTATAACAGGATTATTAGTTACTCGTTGGATTTCTTCGAGACATTTTCCATTAAGTAATTTATACGAGTCTTTAATCTTCCTTTCGTGGAGTTTTTCCATTATTCATCTAATTTCCAAGATATGGAATCATAAAAATGATTTAAGCGCAATAACCGCCCCAAGTGCCATTTTTACCCAAGGTTTCGCCACATCGGGTCTTTCAAGTGAAATGCATCAATCGTCAAGATTAGTACCCGCTCTACAATCTCAGTGGTTAATGATGCACGTAAGTATGATGTTATTGAGCTATGCAGCTCTTTTATGTGGGTCGTTATTATCAGTCGCTTTTCTAGTCATTACATTTCGTAAAAACATCGATATTTTTTGTCAAATAAAAATTTTCTTAATTAAGATTAAGTCATTTTTATTTGACAAAATCGAATACTTGAACAAAAAAAAAAATGTTTTTAAACACACTTCTTTTGTTCCATTTCAAAATTATTACAAATATCAATTAACTCAGCGTTTGGATTATTGGAGTTATCGTGTCATTAGTTTAGGGTTTACCTTTTTAACCATAGGTATTCTTTCTGGAGCAGTATGGGCTAACGAGGCATGGGGATCTTATTGGAATTGGGACCCCAAAGAAACTTGGGCATTTATTACTTGGACCATATTCGCGATTTATTCACATACTAGAACAAATCCAAGTTTGCAAGGTACGAATTCGTCACTTGTAGCGTCTATAGGATTTCTTATAATTTGGATATGCTATTTTGGGATCAATCTATTAGGAATAGGTCTACATAGTTATGGTTCATTCACATTAACATCTAATTGAACAAATTCCATGAGGAATACATAAGACCGTCGTACAATACGTAACGGAAAGTTTGTGCAGGTTTTTGAGAACCATTTGAATGATTCCTTGATTCAAATGGTTCTCAAAAACTCGGAATATATCTTATTATAATTCTAATTCACTTTTTTCTGGATTTTTGTTATGAAAATAATTAGATAGGATAGTTTGTACCTTGTCAACTGATAGCGAAAGAACAAAATCAGGATAAATACCAATCCCTATTACGGGTAAAAAGATACAGATTGAAACAAATAGTTCTCGTGGTCCAGAATCCACAAAATTGGAGTTTGGAACATTGAATAGTTTGTATCCATAAAACATCTGACGTAACATAGATAATAAATAAATAGGAGTTAATATCATTCCAATTGCCATTACAAAGGTAATTAGTATTTTGGGCATTAAAAGATATTTTGGACTGGTAATTATTCCAAAAAATACTACTAATTCTGCAACAAAACCACTCATTCCTGGCAATGCAAGAGAAGCCATCGAGAAACTACTAAACATGGTAAATATTTTTGGCATTGGGATCGATATCCCCCCCATTTCGTCGAGATAAACAAGACGTATTCTATCACAACTCGTTCCTACCAAGAAAAAAAGTGCAGCACCAATAAATCCATGAGAGAGTATTTGTAAAACGGCTCCGTTGAGTCCCATGTCGGTTATAGAACCAATTCCTATAATTATGAAACCCATGTGAGATACAGAAGAATAGGCTATTCTCTTTTTTAAATTGCGTTGACCAAGAGAGGTTGAAGCTGCATAGATTATTTGTATTGTCCCTATTATTACCAACCAGGGAGAAAATATAGAGTGGGCGTGCGGTAATAATTCCATATTGATCCGAATCAATCCATATGCCCCCATTTTTAATAAGATTCCAGCTAGAAGCATACATGTACTGTAATGTGCTTCCCCATGGGTATCTGGTAGCCATGTATGTAGGGGTATAATCGGCGATTTGACAGCATAAGCAATAAGGAAGCCCAAATAGAATATTATTTCTAATGTCACAGGATATGACTGATTAGCTAATCTTTCAAAATCCAATATCGGTTCATTGGAACCATATAAACCCATACCTAGAACTCCTATTAAGAGAAAAATGGAACCCCCGGCAGTGTACAAAATAAACTTTGTGGCTGAGTACAAACGTTTCTTTCCTCCCCACATGGATAAAAGTAAGTAAACAGGAATTAATTCTAACTCCCACATGAGAAAAAAAAGTAAAAGGTCTCGAGAAGAAAATAATCCTATTTGGCCACTGTACATTGCTAACATCAGGAAATAGAACAATCGCGAATTTCGAGTAACAGGCCAAGCTGCTAAAGTGGCTAAAGTAGTGATAAATCCTGTCAGTAAAATAGGTCCTATGGAAAGTCCATCGATTCCCAGTCTCCAGTGAAAATCAAAAACATTTATCCATTTTAAATCCTCCTCCAATTGAATTAATGGATCATCCAATTGGAAATGATAACAGAACACATAGGTTGTTAGAAGGAGTTCCCACAAGCATATACATATAGTATACCACCGAATTACCTTATTCCCCCTATGAGGAAGAAAGAAAATTGAAGAACCCGCGAATATCGGCAAAACTACAAGTAGTGTTAACCAAGGGAAATAACTCGTGATAAAGACAAGATGCATTTTGACCAAAAAACCCGTGCTCGGAATAATATATTTTCTCGAGTACGGGTTTTTGTCGGTAAAAAGGAATCAAATGATTCAAGTGGAGTTTTTTATAACGTATCAATAAGATAGACCCATGCTGCGAGTTGTTTCATGCCATAAATAAACACGGACACTCAAAAAATCTGTTGGACAAGCGGATTCACATCTCTTACAACCTACACAGTCCTCGGTTCTTGGCGCGGAAGCAATTTGCTTAGCTTTACATCCGTCCCAAGGTATCATTTCCAATACATCTGTGGGGCAGGCTCGTACACATTGAGTACACCCTATACATGTATCATAAATTTTTACTGAATGTGACATTGGGTCTATAAATTCCAGTTTTGAACATAAAAAATTTTCGATCTGGTAAAGTAAAATCAGGAGGAAATGAATTATATATTTATATTGTATTGTAGACACCAGACGAATCAATGGTTTATCAAAAAATCTAATGTTAAAAATCAATATATTTCTAAATCTGTTCATGAGAAAGGACCAAGATACTTTGATTTCCGTTTCAACAACCATGATTATACAAGTCACACATATGACTTCACATTGACATTGGCCAACAGATCAACAAAATTGTACACTGCCGGGGGTTCCATTTTTCATGAAGGTGTTATGTGTCGAGTATAAAACGAAAGAATTTATATCTATATTTTATTTATATTATTTTATTATTTATGTCTTTATTTATATTTATATGATAGTTATGACTAATTATTCAACAAATTTGATTGATTGATACGAGTTGATTTTCTGTTACGATAAATCGACGAAACAATAGCTAGCCCAATAGCTGCTTCCGCAGCCGCAATGGCTATAACAAAGATTGAGAAAATGTCTCCTTTTAATTGGCGACTATCAAATATATTAGAAAATGTTACGAGATTTATATTAACCGAATTTAGTATAAGCTCAAGACACATAAGTGCTCTAACCATGTTTCGACTTGTGATCAATCCATAGATACCGATAGAAAATAAGTAGACGCTCAAAAAAAGTATATGTTCAAACATCATTGGCTAACTCCTCATGAATCTCGATTCATTTCAATATGAACAACAATTCAACCGATTTGATTGACCAGAATCGAGTAATTACAGAAAAAAGAGGGTATCAGAAGTAGATTAAATGAAAAACTTTCCCTTTTTCATTGGATTTTGAATTTCTAATAATTGTATTAATTCTAATAATTGTATTAATTCTAAGTATTTCTTATTGACGAGCCATAGTAATTGCACCTATCAAAGAAACTAAAAGAATTATAGAAATGAGTTCAAACGGAAGATAAAAATCTGTTGATAAATGAATTCCAATTTGTTGAACGTTACTAATAAGGTCCTGTTCTATAATCTGATTTGATCTTGTAGTCCAAATAATTCCATACCATGACGTATCTAAGATAGTAGTAATTAGTGAAAAAAGAATACTTATACAAACCAGTGAAGTGACTCCATCTCCAACAGTCCAAAAATAGGAATCGTTCGAATATTCTGAACCATTCATGAACATAACAGCAAATATGATTAAGACATTTATGGCTCCTACATAAATAAGGAGCTGTGCGGCAGCTACAAAATAGGAGTTTGATAGAATATAGAATAAGGATATACAAACAAGAACCAATCCCAACGAAAAGGCAGAATAAATTGGATTGGTAAATAATACTACTCCTAGACCTCCTAATATAAGAACTGATCCCAGAAATACTACAAGTATATCGTGTATTGGTCCAGGTAAATCCATTATGTATAACAGATAAATAAGTCGAAATATTTCATGACCTTACTAAATAGTCCAGGAAAGAAAAGGGTGTTACCTTTATTTATTTTTTTTTATTGTATATGATGTGTTTACCTATTTTATTTCTTTTTTTTACTATTGATTGTTGAGAATCACTCTTTGTTTTAAACTGAGAATATGGTTTAGTGATGATTTAAAAGAAAAAAGAAAAGAATAGTTGGAATTTTCTATTTTAAAATCATCACTAAACCATATTCTCAGTTTAAAACAAAGAGTGATTCTCAACAATCAATAGTTATTATTTGTAATTTCTGACCAACCCCAAAAAAGCGGCTTGGATCCTTTATATCAAAAGGAAATCTTAGTAATCAGTAACCGTTCTTGAATCAAAGGGGTTATCCTTGTCTATTTTGATTTGAGTCGAATTTATAACTGTTTGAATTGTGTAATCTCCAATTACTGGCATTGGTAACCGACCCAAAGCAATTTGATTATAATTCAATTCGTGACGATCATAAGTAGAAAGTTCATATTCTTCAGTCATTGATAAACAGTTTGTTGGACAATACTCGACACAGTTACCACAAAATATACAGACCCCAAAATCAATACTATAATTAAGCAATTGTTTCTTTTTAATATTTTTTTCAAATTTCCAATCAACAACGGGTAGATCTATGGGACATACACGAACACATACTTCACAAGCAATACATTTATCAAATTCAAAGTGGATTCGACCACGGAAACGCTCCGATGTGATCGATTTTTCATAAGGATATTGAATAGTTACAGGTAAACGATTTGTATGGGATAAGGTAATTATGAAACTTTGACCAATGTACCTTGCTGCTCGTATTGTTTGTTGACCATAATTTATGAACCCGGTCACCATGGGGAACATATTGTGGATCTCCGTGAATAAATTGATGTTTCTTTCTCTTGTTTGAGATCAATTATGAATCTAGAATATCGTTATCTTATTCTATTATTTATAGTATTTATAGTGAAACAAGTTGGGAAGAAGTTGTCAATAATAGATTACCCAGGGAAATAGGTAAAAGAAATTTCCATCCAAGATTTAATAACTGGTCCATTCTCATTCTAGGTAAAGTCCATCTTGCTGCGATAGGAATGAACAGAAACAAATAAGCTTTAGCTAATGTAATAAATATCCCAATTGTCGTTCCAAAGACTCCATCCATTTGATTTATTCCGAAAAGTTCAGGAATAGATATATACGGAATAGAGAAATTCCACCCACCTAAGTAAAGAACTGTTATAAATAATGAAGAAACTAATAAATTTAGGTAAGAAGCAAGGTAAAATAAAGCGTATTTGATACCTGAATATTCCGTTTGATAACCTGCTACTAATTCTTCCTCTGCTTCTGGTAAATCGAAGGGTAATCTTTCACATTCTGCTAGAGAAGAAATTAGAAAAACAACAAACCCGATAGGCTGACGCCACAGATTCCACCCCCAAAATCCATATTTTGACTGCGCCTCAACTATATCAACTGTACTTAAACTGTTAGATAATCATAGTCGATAATAACATCACTGCTCGCATCGCTATTTCAAAACCGTACATGAGACTTCGGCTTCATACGGCTCCTCTATGGCCACAAATAAATGTAAGAACTTGCTCGATATTATCTCCGTCCTTATTTGGATGGTAAATATACATCGGGAAGCCAAAAATTAGACCAATGAAATTCCGTCTGCTCAAATATAAAAGGTGCTTCCGAATTGATCTTATCCATTACAATTTTAATTTCTCTTTGTTTGGTAATAACTTAATCTTTTAATAAAATACTCGTTATATCAATAAATATGTTCTATCAATAACTATAAAGATAAAGAAAGAATTGGGTATTTAATTAAAAAATTCACTATCAAAAACGAATTAATCCTTTATTTTTTTTCTCAGAGGGAGGGTACTCTGAAAAAAAAAATAAAGGATTAATTCGTTTTTGATAGTCATTTCTTTAATCAGTGAATAGGAGCATACTCTAGATCGGAATCGTGGGGAAGTACTGCTTGGTCATTTCTACCAACTTAAAGTCCCCATTATGATTCGTTTTATCCAAAGTTTTATATAACAATACCGTTTTTTGATACCTTATATTATCTCTATTACTAATCCTTTGTGTACCTTGGTGTTCCTAACTGTTCACTGATTTTTGATTGATCCCCCGTATGGTAATACATATAAAAAAGTAGTGGAACCCCCATACGTTGATCTTTTGTACCCGCTTCAAGATATGAGAATTAGTCAAAGAATCTTAATCTTGGGGTAAACAGTTTATATACTGCTTATGTTTATATTCTTGTACATAGGGAATGAGATTTTCTCTTCTTACTGCAAATTTCTAAGCAGTTTGATTTTACTCATATAACTATCTAGTTTAACTCATCAACCCTAATGATGAATAAAAAATGAAAATATCCATTCAATATATTCAACCTCTTTACTTTATTTCTAGAGAGAAGGGAAAATAATCATGTTCCAACGAATCACACGTAGAGATATTGATAATACACATAGAGTTAATGGTATTTCATAACTAATAGATTGAGCAGCAGCCCGTAGACCACCTAAAAAGGAATATTTATTGTTCGATCCATATCCTGACATAAGAAGTCCAATAGGAGCAATACTTGAAATGGAGATCCATAAAAAAACACCTATACTGAGATCGGCTAAAATAAGGCGATATCCAAAAGGAATTACTAAATAACTTAGTAGAACTGATATGACCGCTATAGACGGTCCCACGCTAAACAAACGAATATCTCCTCTAGATGGAAGTAGGTCCTCTTTAAAAAGTAATTTGGTCCCATCTGCTAGAGCTTGAAGAATCCCCAACGGACCGGCATATTCAGGCCCAATACGTTGTTGTATTGCTGCGGATATTTCTCTTTCTAACCACACAATTACTAGGACCCCTATTGTGATTCCTAATAGAAGGGCGAAAATGGGAACAAAGATCCATATGAGTCCATAAACTTCTTTTAAGGATTCCAATCTAGAAAAAGAATTGATAGCTTGTACTTCTACTTCTGTCGTATCAATTATCATTTCAACGATCAACTTCTCCCATAATGATATCTATACTACCTAGTATCGTCATGATATCGGCCAATTTCATTCTTTTAACTAATTGAGGGAGAATTTGCAAATTGATAAAACCAGGTGGCCGAATTTTCCATCTCCAGGGGAAAACACTACTATCTCCTATCAAATAAATTCCTAATTCTCCTTTTGGGGCTTCTACTCTTACATAAAGTTCTTGTTTCGACAATTCAAAATTGGGTGAAAGTTTTTTAGTAATAAATCTATATTCAAAATTAGTCCATTCGGAATTTTTTGCTCTATCAAAGCGCCGGACTTCTAAATTTTCATAGGGTCCCCCAGGAATTCCTTCTAGAGCCTGTTGAATAATTTTTATAGATTCCTTCATTTCACCGATTCGGACTAAATAACGAGCTAGTGAATCTCCTTCTTTTTGCCATTGGACTTCCCAATCGAATTTATTGTAACACTCATAACTATCAACTTTACGAAGATCCCATTGTATTCCAGAAGCACGTAACATCGGCCCTGATAAACCCCAATTTATTGCTTCTTCTCCACCAATAATGCCCACTCCTTCAACTCGTTCCAAAAAAATGGGATTCCGTGTAATAAGTTTTTGATATTCAGCAATTCCTGTTAAAGAATAATCACAGAAATCCAAACATTTATCTATCCAGCCATAAGGAAGATCAGCAGCAACCCCCCCAATACGGAAATAATTATGCATCATTCGCATACCCGTAGCAGCTTCGAATAGATCATATAACAATTCCCTTTCTCTGAAAATATAGAAAAAGGGAGTCTGTGCGCCGATATCCGCCATAAAGGGCCCAAGCCATAATAAATGAGAAGCTATACGACTCAATTCCAGCATAATGACTCTAATGTAACTGGCTCTTTTAGGTACTTGAACACTTTCCAATCGTTCTGGTGCATTTACTGTTATTGCTTCTGTGAACATAGTGGCTAAATAATCCCACCGTGTTACATAAGGCAAATATTGTATAATTGTTCGATTTTCTGCTATTTTTTCCATCCCTCTGTGTAAATAACCCAATACGGGTTCACAGTCAATAACATCTTCACCATCAAGAGTAACGATCAGTCGAAGAACACCATGCATTGATGGGTGATGAGGACCCATATTAACTATCATGAGATCTTTTCTTGTAGCCGGTACAGTCATATCTTTTCTTCCTTAATTCATTATTCCATGAATTTATCAAACGAAGTTCATCAAAATGAAAAATTTAATAACTACTAATAACTAAAGAAAAAAATGCAAACCAACCTTCAAATTAACGAGTTTTTGACTCCCGAATACCTAATTGACCAATTAATTTCTTATAACGTACTCTATTTTTATTTGACAAATAATCCAGTAGCCGTTGACGTTTTCCCAGAATTTTCCGTAGGCCCCTTTGTGATAAAAAATCTCTTTTATGTAATTCCAAATGTGAAGTGAGTCTCCGTATCTTATCCGTAAAACTGAATACTTGAAATTCAACAGATCCGCAGTTTTTTTCTTTTTCTTGTCGAATAGCTAAGATGAATGCATTTTTGACCATAAAAAACCAATTTTTCTATTTTTTTCTTTTCCGTGTATTTTACCGATCAGGAAAAATAATAATTATTATTATACCAGTTAGTTCCAGTTATTTGAATCTAGTACAAAAAAAATGGGATTTCTTCATATACACTACTTCAAATTTATATTAATTTTATCCAAATCAAATTTGTAATTTGATTTGGATAGAAAAGGATGATACATTTATCAGAATGTAACATGGTGTATGTGTATATCTTTCGGTTTTTATCCACCGAATATGGCATGCGATAGATATATAGGAAATATACTATTAACTAATTCTGAATCGTGGATACATATGTATGTTTCATTTTGATAAATGTATCAGTATATTTTCTATATATATATAGGAAATATAAATTCATTAATTCTGAATCGTGGATACATATGTATTCTTGACATACTGAAATGACTACCGTTATTGGTATCAAACCAATAACGATTCATACAAGCTAAATCTTCTAATCGATAATTGGGCCAAAGAAACGATTTGAATTTAATGAATTTATTTGCATCTGTATTAAGATGCTTTTCCCCGTTTAAAAATTGTCCCCAGTTTTTTATGTTGTTTTGATTGCAAAATAGTGGATTTCGATTCACAACATTCCAATTCCGGGAATTGAAACAAATTAAAATTCTAAATTCTCTACGACGTCTGGGAGATAGAATATTTTCGGGAACAAGGAAATCAAAATGATTTCTGTTTCTATTCACAAGCATATTGCTGTGTTGTGCAATGGATCCATCAAAATTCTTTTTTTCAACATATCCACTTTTTATTATGCATTTTCCATTAGTTTGGCGCTTATTCTTATCAACCAATGAAATACCTATGGTTTGATATATAATAGATTTTCCATCCTTTTTCATAGATAAACGAATTGGTTCGATAATAAATATTCCTCTTTTTATCAATTCTGTAAGAGTTAGGTCTTTCTGAATCAACATTACATCCAGATGCATCTCTCCTCTTTGAATTGAGGATATAGCAATTTCTCTTGGATCTATCAGTCTAAGTAGGAGACAATATACCTTGATATTATTGATCATTCTTTGATTCAAGGAATCATCCCATCTTAATTGAAAAAGAAAATATTTTTTCAGGAAGAAATCCAGTTCTGCTTCTTTCTTGCTCTTGAATTGTTTTTTCTTTCTACCCTTTTTAATGTCTGCTCCCGTGTAATCTTCTTCAAGATTTTTCTTTTTGTTTTGTTTTCGTAGATCTGATACAAAATCTCCTTGACCTTGTTGTTTGTTTTTTTGGGGGTTGGGATTTTCTAATTCAAGATATTCTTTCTTTTCATTTTGACTAATATTTTTTTCATAGAAATGCAAATTAAAAATAAGTATTTTGACTAATATTTTTTTCATAGAAATGCAAATTAAAAATAAGTAATTTGATTGGTATGATCCACGGGTTAATCTTATACACATCAAAAAGTAGTACAAATTCTGGGAAAAACCAAGGTTCTAAATTTGATATGGTATGATATAACCTTTCTTGATTCATTCCTATCCAATCAAAAAAATATTTTTTTTGATTGGATGGGTTGATTTTGTGATGAATCGTAAAAGAAAAAGGATCCTTTTTATCAAATTTTTGAGAATTTTGAGTTTCAGTTTTAGCATTTTTATGAATCTTGGTGCCGGTATGCGTATTGGCCCAGGTCTCAATATCGATATTATTTCTAAGACAAAAATGGAGAATTCTACAATCAAAAAATTTTCTATCCATATTTTTGTCCATATCAATAATAGATCTTTTTTCTAGATAATCACTAATAGATATACTTATCAATCTATAAAATGATTCGGATTTAAGTGTATTTGTATTGAAATTATATGGAATTTTTTTGTTTTATATTTGTAATTTTTTTGTCCTCTATTTGTAATGTTGATCCAGAAATATACGAGTCCTTACTATTCCCATAATTTATATATTTATATGACAAAAGATCATATCCGTAATGTTTTTTCCATTTTTCTTTTTGACTTATCGATGAGTCCGCTGCATAGTAATTTTGTTTCGTGTAATGAATTAATTGGTCTTTTTCTTTTTTATATAAATCTAATTTCATTGAGTCTTTCTTTTGAATCGTACGACATTGATTGACTCTATTTCGCCATCTTTTCGGTACTAAGTGATCCCACTTGGTCTGAGATAAATTGTATTGATAATGACCCCTTAACCAATTTTTCCATTTATTCATTCCAGACTTATGCATTTTTTTTTGTCTTGGTTTGGAATCAAATATTCCTCGTGTCGTACAATAATTCTTGATTATATCCCTAAGAAAAGGATAGGTGTGGTGATATTGAAGTACAGATTTCAAATGATACTTGTTAAGTAATTGATTTTGTGATAATTTGTAAAATACATAGGCTTGAGACAAAGAAGATAAGTCACAATTATTATTCCTAACATTTTGATTACTAATATTAGTATTAGAAAAATTCGAAAACGGATTTTTTATAGTCGAAATAAAGTTCATTGTATTTTGATTTGTTTTCTCAATTCCTTCTTGATTTGTTTCAGCGTTGAAAATGGATTTGTTGATCATTTTTTTTGTTGATTCAAAGAAAAGTTGTGCATTGATACTTGGAATCTTAATGATACATAGTAATATATCCATGTATATTTTTTCAACGAAGGATTTCATAAAATAATGTGATTTACGTATTACTCGGATATTTTTTCTTTTGAATATTTGCCAAATATCCTTCTTCGATTCCGATCTTTTATCATCACAAGCTCGAACTATTTTTTTCTTTCCTTTTGTGATTCCTTCTATTTGAGTCCTAATTGTGATTGTCTTATTAGCAAGATCTTTCATTTTTGTTTCTATGAGTGAATAATTTTCATTTACACAATTCGCGGATCGAATTCGAATGGTCGATTCTCGGATAATCTTATTATTTATATTGGAATCTTTTTCGTTTTCATTCGATTCATATACTTTTACCTTTCTCAATTTCAATAAGAAAATGGGGTTTACTTTTTCAAGTTCTTTCATTATTAGGTTTATAACTAGTCTTGTTTTTTCTTTTGAAACTTTTAGAAAACCTTTTCTTCTTTCTTTGAAAACCCTTATAACTTGAAAAAATTGCCTTTTCGCTTTTCTCGTTTTTTTTTCGAGTTCGTTAAAAATGGGTTCAAAAAAAGAAGGTCGTTTTCGGGGAGACCCAAAAGGTAGTTCTGCTTCCCTTCCCCAAATTGTTAAAAAACAAAAATTGTCTTTTTTCTCCTTTTTGCTTATTTTCTGATCTCTATCTCTATGATGAGATCGTACTTTAGATCTTCGCCAAGGTTTCAGACAGAAAGGAAATAGAATCTTTATCTGAATACCGTCTGTTAACCAATTTTGGGGAAATTCTGTTTCTGATAATTGAACGCCATTATAGGTACATTTAACATGCATTTCTTTATTCCATTCCTTCAAATCCTCGTACCATTCGGGGAATTGCAATAATAACATACGACCAATATTTTTAGCTATTATCAATAAGGGTAATATAACGTATTTTCTAAGAAAAGATTGGGTTACTAACATGAAACCTCTTATTGCTTGAGTAAATATAAAGGTATCCCAAGCTTCTGATATTGCTATTCGTTCATTTTCTTCTTCTTTCTCTTCGTAAGAAATTTGCAATTCGTGCGTTTTCTTCTTCTTTCTCTTCGTAAGAAATTTGCAATTCTGGGTTTTCCCCTACCCAATTCCTAAAAATGTGATTAATCATTTTAGAGATATCAAAAAACGAAAAAAAAAATGTTTTGTCTATGCGATCAAAAAAAAGTGGA